AATGAAGTGCCTGATAAAAGGATTACAGTGATAGAGTAAATTATGTAAAATATTACCTTCATTACATTTAGCAGATTTAAACTACTCCCTAAAGTATCAAAAACTTTTGTGCTTCATACACCTAAATATAGAGAGATATATATATATATATTATAGAAAAAGGTAAGCTAATAAAAGCTAATGGGTTCATACCCCGTAAATAGGAAAGACCTCCTTTTTAATTTTATTAAATCCTTCAAAAATTTTATTTTTAATTACATTAATTATTGGTACATTAATTTCTATCTCTTCAACTTCTTGGTTGGGGGTTTGAATAGGATTAGAAATTAACTTATTATCCTTTATCCCCCTTATATCAAATTCAAAAAATATTTTAACTACTGAAGCATCACTAAAATATTTTCTCGTTCAAGCAATTGCCTCCTCACTCTTACTTTTTACACTTATTATAATGTTCTTAATATCTAATATAACTATTATATTTAATCATAATATTTTCCCACTCCTTATTAGTTCAACATTACTCCTTAAAATAGGGGCCGCACCTTTCCATTTTTGGTTTCCAGGAACTATAGAAGGATTAAATTGATGAAACAATTTGATCTTAATAACATGGCAAAAAATTGCTCCTTTAATATTACTTTCTTACTTAATTAAAAATAATATTTTCTTCTCAACTATTATTGTATCATCCATCGTGATTGGCTCATTAGGTGGATTAAATCAAACATCTTTACGAAAATTAATAGCTTATTCATCAATTAATCATTTAGGGTGAATAATTGCAGCAATAATCTCAGGAGAAAATTTATGAACATTATATTTCCTAATTTACTCTTTCCTTAGAACTGCAATTATTTTTATATTCAACAACTTCCAAATCTTTCATATCAATCAAAATTTTCTTATAATAAATAATGATCCTAAAATCAAATTTTGTATATTTTCTTTACTACTTTCTCTAGGAGGTTTACCTCCTTTCTTAGGCTTTTTACCTAAATGACTAGTAATTCAAGCAATAACTGAAATAAACAGATTACTAATTATTACTCTAATAGTAATTACAACCCTCATCACATTATTCTTCTATCTTCGAATTACATTTAGAGCATTCCTATTCTCCTATAGAGAGCTCAAATGAAATTATATTCACTTATATAATAATCAATTTTATATTCTCATAATTACTTTTACTGCTATTTCAACCTTAGGTTTAACACTTAGTTCTATAATTTTCAATATAATATAAGGTTTTAAGTTAACCAAACTAATAGCCTTCAAAGCTATAAATAAAATATCATTTTTTAAACCTTAGTAAAATATTTACTCCTTTAGAATTGCAGTCTAATATCATTCATGACTATAAGGTCTGATAAAAGAGATTAATCTCCTAAATAAATTTACAATTTACCGCCTATAACTCAGCCATTTTACCGCAACAATGACTCTTCTCAACTAACCATAAGGATATTGGAACTTTATATTTCATTTTCGGGGCTTGAGCAGGAATAGTAGGAACTTCACTAAGAATATTAATCCGTGCTGAACTAGGTCAACCTGGATATCTAATTGGCGATGATCAAATCTATAATGTGATTGTAACTGCCCATGCTTTTGTAATAATCTTCTTTATAGTAATACCCATTATAATTGGAGGTTTCGGGAATTGACTAGTACCTTTAATACTAGGGGCCCCTGATATAGCATTTCCACGAATAAATAATATAAGATTTTGATTACTACCACCCTCATTATCTTTATTATTAGCTAGTAGCTTAGTAGAAAACGGTGCTGGAACTGGGTGAACTGTTTATCCCCCTCTCTCGTCTAATATTGCCCATGCTGGTGCTTCTGTAGATTTAGCTATTTTCTCACTTCACTTAGCTGGTATTTCTTCAATTCTAGGTGCAGTAAATTTCATTACAACAATCATTAATATACGGGCCCCAGGAATATCTTTAGATCAAACACCTTTATTTGTTTGATCTGTAGGTATTACCGCCTTACTTCTTCTTCTCTCATTACCTGTATTAGCTGGAGCTATTACTATATTATTAACAGATCGAAATTTAAATACCTCATTTTTTGACCCTGCCGGAGGAGGAGACCCTATTCTCTATCAACATCTATTCTGATTTTTCGGTCATCCAGAAGTTTATATTTTAATCCTACCAGGATTTGGGATAATTTCACATATTATTAGTCAAGAAAGTGGAAAAAAGGAAGCATTTGGAACTTTAGGAATAATTTATGCTATACTTGCGATTGGTCTTCTAGGTTTTGTGGTATGAGCCCATCATATATTTACCGTAGGTATAGATGTTGACACTCGTGCTTATTTTACTTCAGCTACTATAATTATTGCTGTACCTACAGGTATTAAAATTTTTAGTTGGTTAGCTACGCTCCATGGAACTCAATTCAATTATAGACCTTCTTTACTATGAGCTTTAGGTTTTGTTTTCCTATTTACAATTGGTGGATTAACAGGTGTTGTACTAGCAAATTCATCAATTGATATTATTTTACACGATACTTATTATGTTGTTGCTCATTTCCACTATGTATTATCAATAGGAGCAGTATTTGCTATTATAGCTGGATTTGTTCAATGATATCCCTTATTTACTGGATTATCTTTAAACCCTAAGTGACTTAAAATTCAATTTGCAATAATATTTATTGGTGTAAATGTAACCTTTTTCCCACAACACTTCCTAGGATTAGCTGGTATACCTCGACGATATTCTGATTATCCTGATGTTTATACTTCTTGAAATGTAGTTTCAACTTTAGGATCAACCCTTTCTTTTATTGGAATTATTTTTCTTATTTTCATTATTTGAGAAAGTATAATTTCAAATCGACCTTCCTTATTCTCCTTAAATATAGTAAGTTCATTAGAATGATATCAAAATCTACCTCCAGCTGAGCATAGTTATTCTGAATTACCTATATTAACTAATTTCTAATATGGCAGATAAGTGCAGTAGATTTAAGCTCTACATATAAAGAAGATACTTTTATTAGAATTTATATGGCAACATGATCAGATTTAAATTTGCAAAATAGAGCCTCACCTTTAATAGAACAATTAATCTTCTTTCATGATCACACTTTATTAATTCTTTTAATAATTACTGTCCTTGTAGCATATATTATATTAACTTTATTTTTTAATAAATACACCCACCGTTATTTACTAGAGGGGCAAACAATTGAAGTAATTTGAACAATTCTCCCTGCTATCACACTTATCTTTATTGCTCTTCCTTCCTTACGACTTCTATATTTACTTGATGAATCGATAGATCCAATTATTACAGTAAAAACTGTAGGACATCAATGATACTGAAGTTATGAATATACAGATTTTGTCACTCCTCATGAATTTGATTCTTACATAATTCCTTATAACGAAATATCTAATAATGGATTTCGATTACTAGATGTTGACAACCGGACAATCCTGCCCTTCAATACCCAAATCCGAATATTAATTACTGCAGCTGATGTTCTTCATTCATGAACAATTCCTGCTATAGGTGTTAAAGTTGATGCTACTCCTGGACGATTAAACCAAACAAGATTCTTTATAAACCGTCCAGGTTTATACTACGGACAATGTTCAGAAATTTGTGGGACAAATCATAGTTTTATACCTATTGTATTAGAAAGAGTTAATACTAAAACATTTATTAACTGAATTATTAATTCTTAACCCTTCTTCCATCAGATGACTGAAAGTAAGTAATGGTCTCTTAAACCATTTTATAGTAATTAACGTTTACTTCTGATGAAGAAATTAGTTAAAATATAACATTAGTATGTCATGCTAAAATTATTAATATATTAATATTTCTTTATTCCTCAAATAGCACCAATAAGATGATTATTTTTATTTACTATATTCTCCTCTGCATTAATTTTATTCTCCATTATTAACTACTTCTTCACAATCTATCAACCATTTTCCTCTTCCTACAAAGAAAATTCTTTGCCTCAAATTTCGTTAAATTGAAAATGATAACAAATTTATTCTCAGTCTTCGACCCCTCCACTAATATCATAAATTTATCCTTAAACTGATTAAGAACTATTATTGGGATAATAATCCTACCCCTCATTTATTGATTAATCCCCTCACGACATAGTTTAGTATGATTTTCAATAATTAATACTCTTCATAATGAATTTAAAATTTTGATTGGGCCATCCGGCCATAACGGTAGTAGCTTTATTTTCATTGCACTATTCTCATTAATTTTATTTAATAATTTCTTAGGATTATTCCCTTATATTTTTACAAGCTCTAGTCATTTATCAATAACACTAGCATTAGCTATACCACTATGATTTAGATTTATAATTTATGGATGAATCAACCACACACAACATATATTTGCCCACCTTGTACCTCAAGGAACACCTGCTGCATTAATACCTTTTATAGTCTGTATTGAAACAATTAGAAATATTATTCGACCAGGTACTTTAGCTGTACGACTTGCAGCCAATATAATTGCTGGACACCTATTACTAACATTATTAGGAAATACTGGGCCTTCTCTCTCTATATCTCTTCTTTCATTATTAATAATTGCACAAATTACCTTATTAATATTAGAATCAGCAGTTGCAATGATTCAATCCTATGTTTTTGCAGTTCTAGCTACCTTATATTCAAGAGAAGTAAACTAATGACTACACACTCTAATCATCCATTCCATTTAGTAAATCCAAGACCCTGGCCATTAACTGGGGCTCTTGGAGCACTTATTACAGCTGCAGGATTAGTAAAATGATTCCACCAATTCAATAATTCTCTACTACTATTAGGAACAGTAATTACCATTTTAACAATAATTCAATGATGACGAGATATTACTCGTGAAGGAACATACCAAGGATTACATACATTATCAGTAAATTATGGACTTCGGTGGGGAATAATTCTATTCATTGTATCAGAAGTATTTTTCTTTCTTTCCTTTTTCTGAGCTTTTTTTCACAGAAGTCTTTCCCCTAATATTGATTTAGGTGCTATGTGACCTCCTGCTGGTATTCAACCATTTAATCCTTTACAAATCCCCCTCCTAAATACAGCTATTCTTATTGCTTCAGGTGTAACAGTAACATGAGCTCATCATAGCCTAATAGAGGGAAATTATAGACAAACTACTCAAGGATTATTTTTTACTATTATTTTAGGAATTTATTTTTCTATTCTTCAAGCCTATGAATATATTGAAGCCCCTTTTACTATTGCAGATGCCTCTTACGGCTCCACTTTTTTTATAGCAACAGGGTTCCATGGATTACATGTACTAATTGGAACAACATTTTTAACAATCTGCTTAATACGACACTTAATATGTCATTTTTCTCCTAATCATCACTTTGGTTTTGAAGCAGCAGCCTGATACTGACATTTTGTTGATGTAGTTTGATTATTCTTATATATTTCTATCTACTGATGAGGAAGATATTTATTTAGTATATTATGTACATTTGACTTCCAATCAAAAAGATTGATATTATCAAAATAAATAATTTGAATTATATACATTATATCAATTATTTCAATTGCATTAGCTATTATTGTTATAATTCTAGCCTCCATTCTTTCAAAAAAATCTATTAATGACCGTGAAAAAAGATCACCCTTTGAATGTGGATTTGACCCAAAAAGCTCAGCACGTTTGCCCTTTTCGCTCCGATTTTTTTTAATTGCAGTCATCTTTCTAATTTTCGATGTAGAAATTGCCCTTCTCCTACCTGTTACTATTATTATACAATCCTCAAACATTATTTCCTGAGCCTTCGTAAGTGTAATTTTTTTATTGATTCTCTTAATTGGTTTATTCCATGAATGAAATCAAGGTGCCCTAGAATGAGCCCATTAATAATATTTGAGGGTTGTAGTTAATTATAACATTTGATTTGCACTCAAAAAGTATTGAAATTCAATCTTCCTTAAGTAAGAAGCGATAAATTGCAATCAATTTCGACTTGGTCCCTAGATGATTTCATCCTTACTTGTGAATTTATTTTAGTATTAATTGAAACCAAAGTAGCGGTATATTACTGTTAATAATATTAGTGAAAAACCTTTTTTCCAATTAAGAGAAGTGTGAGGATCAAATTAAAGCTGCTAACTTTTTATTTAAATGGTTTAACTCCATTAACATTTCTATTTATATAGTTTAAAAAAAAACAATACATTTTCATTGTATAAATAATAATATATATTATTTATAAATATATATATAATACATATATTTAAAAATTCTAATAATTTCCTTAACATCTTCAGTGTTATGCTCTGCTTATAAGCTATTTAAATATAATAATAACATTATTAAAACAACCAATCATAAAACAAAACTAATTAAATACATTTTAAGATTATTGTTTTGTCATCATTGAACCATGCTTGAATAACTCTTAGATTGTTTATAAATTATTTGACCCCCTCAATCTTCTCTTCATCCCTGATCAAAAGATTTATATACATAATTTCCCAGTATTAAAGGTAAATAATTAACACCATAGGTTGATATAAAAGGTATAAATCACATAGAACCTATAAAAAATGATATTAAATAAAATTTTAATGATTGTAAATTATAAGATAAAGAAAACTTAGATAATTCATATCCGGCCCATCCTCCTAAAATACACACAACAAAGGTTAATATCTTTAACCAAATAGGTAAACAAATTATAGAGGGGATAGGAAACAGTACTCAACTTAATATACAGCCTCCTATAATAGCTATAAATATCAAAATCACTATACCCCCTAGTATAATTCATCTTTCATCATTTAAAGGATGAAATGCTCTAGAATTAAAATCCCCTGTTATAGAATAATAAACTAATCGTAAAGAATAACATACAGTCAATCCTGTAGAAAAAAAATACAAAAAAAAACTAAATCCATTTAAATAACATAAAGAAACAACCTCCAAAATCAAATCCTTAGAATAAAATCCTGCTAAAAAAGGTATACCACATAAAGCCAAATTCGAAATATTAAAACAAATAACTGTTAATGGTATTTGAATACACAATCCCCCTATAAATCGAATATCCTGAGAATTCTTCATATTATGAATTACTGATCCCGCACATATAAATAATAAAGCCTTAAATAAAGCATGTGTTAATAAATGAAAAAAAGCTAATTTAGGAAATCCTATAGATAAAATTCTTATTATTAACCCTAATTGACTTAATGTCGACAAAGCAATAATTTTTTTTAAATCATATTCAAAATTAGCTCCCAACCCTGCTATAAATATAGTTAGACCAGAAATCAACAATAAAAACTTTCCTAAACTATTATCCACAATTACTGCATTAAATCGAATTAATAAATATACACCAGCAGTTACTAAAGTAGACGAATGAACTAAAGCTGACACCGGGGTTGGAGCTGCTATTGCAGCAGGTAATCATGAAGAAAAAGGAATCTGTGCTCTTTTTGTTATTGCTGCCAAAATAACTAATCCTGCTACAATATACATAATCCCAGAATCCCTTATTACATTTAAATAATAAATATAATTTCATCTACCAAAATTAAGTATTCAAGCAATAGCTATCAACAAAGCCACATCACCAATTCGGTTAGATAGGGCAGTCAACATCCCAGCTCTATACGACTTAACATTTTGATAATAAATTACTAAACAATATGATACTAATCCTAACCCATCCCATCCTAAGAGAATACTAATTAAATTAGGTCTAATAATTAAAAACATTATTGACAACACAAATATTAACACCAAGATAATAAAACGATTTATTATTAAATCCCCATATATATATTCCTCTCTGTAAAAAATTACTAACGAAGAAATAAATAATACAAATCTCATAAACATCAAAGACATTCAATCAAATAAGAATGTTATAATCACAGAAGATCTATTCAATGAAAAAATTTCTCACTCAATAAAAATAATTATATCATTTATAATAAAATAAAATCCTAATATTCTTAAAAACATTGATATAAAAAATAAAAATACAAAACTTACATAACAAATTGACACTGATCATAAAATGATTTAAGGTAATTATTTACATCATCGACACCACAAATCAACATTTTTATTAAACTACTTAAATATAATCACAAAATACATAAATCACCCTTTAAAACTAAGATATTCAATGGTAATCAATGCAATATTAATAATAAATATTCCCGTAAATAACCTATAGAACATGAATAAATCCCTGAATAAATTATTCCATGTTGACTATAAGAATATAAAAATAGTGTGTAAGCAGCACTAAAAAACGAAATCAACATTAATATAATTATTGATACTCAAGATCATATAACTAATCTATTTAGTAATCCAATTTCCCCTATTAAATTTAAAGAAGGAGGTGCTGCTATATTAGATGAACTTAACAAAAATCACCACAATGTTATTGAAGGTATAAAATTCATTAAACCCTTATTAATTATTAATCTTCGTCTCCCTAATCGTTCATAAGAAATATTTGCTAAAACAAATATTCCAGATGAACATAATCCATGAGCAATTATTAAAGTATAAGTTCTTATAAATCCTCATTCTGTTAATGTTATTATGCCTCCTAAAGCAATTCCTATATGAACAACAGAAGAATAGGCAATTAAAGCCTTCAAATCAACTTGCCGTAAACAAACTAATCTTATTAAAAATCCACCTACTAAACTAATTCTAATCCACACAACATTATATAATAAACCTACCTTAACTAATATTATATAAACGCGCAATAATCCATACCCCCCTAATTTTAATAAAACACCTGCTAAAATTATTGAACCTGAAACCGGTGCTTCAACATGTGCTTTAGGTAATCACAGATGTACCAAAAATATTGGTATTTTAACTAAAAACGCCAAAATCAATCTTAAATAAAATAACACTCTTGATAACTCAATATTACTTAATAGACCCATATATAATGTCCCATAAAATCCATAAATGTTAAATAAACCTACTAATAAAGGCAAAGATGCTAATAATGTATAAAATAATAAATATACCCCCGCTTGCAAACGCTCTGGTTGATATCCTCAACCCAAAATTAAAAATAAAGTAGGAATTAATCTTCCCTCAAAAAATAAATAAAATGAAAATAATCTTATTCTACTAAATGTACAGCACAATATTAAAAGTAAAAAAATTACAAACCCCAGAAAAAAAGAATTGAAATATTTATAATAGTATACACGTTCACTGGCAGTAATTATTAAAGAACAAATCCAAAATCTTAATAAAATCAATCCATAAGATAAAATATCTACCCCAAATATATATCTCAAATTACTAAAATCAATAGATATAATACATCTCAATATAAATAAAAATGTTATTAAATATATTAAACACTGAACCAATCACCAAAATTTATTAAAAAAACTCAAAGGGATTAAAAATAATAATATAAAAATAAACTTTAACATTGTAAAATTCTAAAAGTTTGAAAAAAATCATTCCCATGAGTCCGAATTATCGAAACTAAGATCGATAATCCAAGAGCCCCCTCACAAACTGAAAATGTCAAAAACACCATTCTAAAAAATAACTCAAAAGTATATATATTTAAATATATAAATAATAATAAAAATAATCTCAAAACCACAAATTCCAATCTTAATAATGTTGCCAATAAATGTTTTCGATTAGAACAAAATACCCATACACCTCCTATAAATACCATAACTATTACAATTCAATAAATAAGTATTACCATTGTTTTAGTAGTTTAAATAAAAACACTGGTCTTGTAAATCAATATTAAGTATTATACTTCTAAAACTCAAAGGAAAGAAAACTTCTTATCACTAATCCCCAAAATTAATATTTTATTTAAACTACCCTTTGTATATTAAATCTTAGAATTTTAATTTCCAACTTATTAAATATAATAATTTTTATACAAGTAAATCATCCTATAGCAATAACCTTAATTATTATTCTACAAACCCTAATTGTAGCTTTAACAACAGGAATATTAACCGCAACTTTCTGATTTTCCTATATCCTATTTTTAGTATTCCTTGGGGGAATACTAGTTTTATTTATTTACATCACAAGACTTGCATCTAATGAACTATTTTCTATCCCTTCGAAATCATTAATTATTACAATTACAACACTTTCTATTATTATTGGTATTTCACTTATTAGAGATTCAACTTTATGAAACATACTAACATTTAATGAAGATACTACTAGTATCAGTAATCAACTTATTACATTACATGATGAATCTAATTATCTATTAACTAAATTATATAATAAACCAACTGATTTAATCACACTAATATTAGTTAATTACTTATTTCTAACACTAATCGCCATTGTAAAAATTACTAATATCTTTCAGGGGCCACTCCGACCTAAAAACTAATGAACAAACCTATTCGGACATCACACCCCTTATTCAAAATTGCTAATAATGCTCTAGTAGACTTACCTGCACCCTCCAATATTTCCGCTTGATGAAATTTTGGTTCACTCTTAGGGTTATGTTTAATTATTCAAATCGCCACTGGATTATTTCTAGCTATACATTACACAGCTAATGTTGATCTAGCCTTTTCTAGTGTAGCACACATTTGCCGTGACGTAAATTATGGGTGATTTTTACGTACTCTTCATGCTAATGGTGCTTCTTTTTTCTTTATTTGTCTCTACCTTCATGTTGGGCGGGGAATATATTATGGATCTTATAATTATCTCCATACATGAATAACAGGAGTTATTATTTTATTCCTTGTTATAGGAACAGCCTTTATAGGTTATGTTCTACCTTGAGGACAAATATCATTTTGAGGTGCAACTGTTATTACCAACCTATTATCAGCTGTACCTTATTTAGGAACAGATTTAGTTCAATGAGTTTGAGGAGGATTTAGTGTAGACAATGCAACTTTAACACGATTTTTCACATTCCATTTTCTTCTTCCTTTTATTGTAGCTGCTGCAGTAATAATTCATCTTTTATTTCTCCATCAAACTGGATCTAATAACCCATTAGGATTAAATAGCGATATAGATAAAGTTCCCTTTCACCCATATTTCTCATTTAAGGATTTGTTTGGATTTATTCTCATAATTGCTTCACTCCTTTTTTTAAGTCTCCTTGAACCTTACTTACTAGGAGATCCAGACAATTTTACTCCTGCTAATCCTCTTGTTACACCAGTTCATATTCAGCCAGAATGATATTTCTTATTTGCGTATGCAATCCTTCGTTCAATCCCTAATAAATTAGGAGGGGTAATTGCCCTAGTAATATCCATCGCCATTTTAATAATTCTACCCTTTTATAACAGAAATAAATTTCGAGGAATACAATTTTACCCTCTCAATCAATTCTTATTTTGATCTATAGTAACTATTATTATTTTATTAACCTGAATTGGAGCACGTCCAGTTGAAGACCCTTATATCCTTACTGGACAAATCTTAACTGTTGTCTATTTCCTTTATTATTTAATTAATCCTCTCATTCTCATACTCTGAGATAAATTAATAAATTAGTTATAAAGCTTTATGTAAGCCTATGTTTTGAAAACATAAGACAGAAGTTAAATTCTTCTAATAACTTTATTATTATTTTATTTTTATATATATTTATACTAAAATTAATACACTAAATTAATAAAGAAAATATAATTACCTTTAATCCCAAATAAAAAAATAAAAAATTTAAAGACAATGGTAAAAATCTTTTTCAAGCCAAATATATCAATTTATCATATCGAAATCGGGGAAGTGTTCCTCGCACTCAAATAAATATAAAAGATAAAAAAGCTAATTTTATATAAAAAAATAATGAAAAAACATCTCTACCCAAAAATATTACACAAAACAACATTCTTATAAACAAAATTCTCGCATATTCAGCTATAAAAATTAAAGCAAAACCACCTCTTCTATATTCTACATTAAAACCTGAAACTAATTCAGATTCCCCCTCAGCAAAATCGAAGGGGGTCCGATTAGTTTCAGCTAAACATGAAGCAAATCAAGCTAATATTAATGGGAATGATATAAATAAAAATCAAATTTTATCTTGATATTTAATAAATCTTATTAAACAATATCCATCAATTAAAAATACCAGTGATAATAAAATCAAAGCCAATCTTACCTCATAAGAAATAGTCTGAGCAACTGCTCGCAATCCCCCCAATAAAGCATAATTAGAATTAGAAGATCACCCTGCAATTATAACTGTATAAACTCCTATACTAGTACAACACAAAAAAAATAAAAGCCCCAAATTAAATGAAAATATTACAGTTAAAAAAGGATAAACTATTCAAACTAACAACACTAAAAACAAACTAAAAACCGGTGAAAAATAATATAAAAAATAATTTGATAACAAAGGATATGTTGACTCCTTTGTTAAAAGTTTAATTACATCAGCAAATGGTTGGGGTAACCCAACAAATCCCACCTTATTAGGTCCCTTACGAATTTGAATATAACCTAAAACCTTACGTTCCAATAGAGTTAAAAACGCCACCCCAATTAAAACCCCCACAATTAAAATTAAAGCTCTCACTAAACTAGTTATAATTTCTCTTATCAATACTATCTGTAACTCATTTACATATTTGAATTCTAAATTCAAGGCACTCCTTCTGCCAAAATAGTTACTAATAATCATTTTTTAAATAAAAATTATTTCAATTATCTGGTCCTTTCGTACTAAGATATTTTAATAAAATGAGGATAGAAACCAACCTGGCTTACACCGGTTTGAACTCAGATCATGTAAGGATTTAAAGGTCGAACAGACCTATAATTTAAACTTCTACACCCAATTATATTCCTTAATCCAACATCGAGGTCGCAATCTTTCTTGTTGATATGAACTCTTAAAAAAAATTACGCTGTTATCCCTAAGGTAACTTCATCTTATAATCACTAATAATGGATCAATTCTTCATAAATCAATGTAATTTAAATAAAGAGTTACTTAAATCTTTATGTCACCCCAACACAATATATTTCTATAAATATTCACAACACCCCTACAATAAATAATTATATAATATATAAAGCTCTATAGGGTCTTCTCGTCCTCCACTCCTATTTAAGCCTTTTAACTCAAAAGTTAATTTCCACTTCTTATACTGAGACAGCTAATATCTCGTCAAACCATTCATTCTAGCCTTCAATTAAAAAACTAATGATTATGCTACCTTTGCACGGTCAAAATACCGCGGCCCTTCAACTTCTGTCAGTGGGCAGGCCCGACTTTAAATTTTTCACTAAAAGACATGTTTTTGTTAAACAGGCGAATATTAATTTTGCCTAGTTCCTTAATATAAATTATATTCTTTGTATAAACTTACACTTAATTATACTAATTTTATCATTATTAAAAATAATTTACAATTAATTAAATCATTCTAATCCATAAATTAAATTTTTTATAAAATCATTATATTATAAAATAATTTATAACATCATTAAATTGATGGCTAATTTAAAGCCTACAATTTTAAATACATCCTTTATAAATTATAATTTGCCAACCCAAAGCTTATCCCCCAGATTATTTTCTAGATTTAATAATTATTTATCCAACTAAAATAATTACTACTATCTAAACTGAATTAAATTCATTTCTTAGAAAACTAGATATCTTAAAAAACGATTAACATTTCATTACAAATATAATATTTTAAATAAGTATATTACATTAACTTACATATTATATTAGCTCTTTTTAACTCGAGAAACATAAATTCTTTACAACCTTATTAATAAACCCTGATACACAAGGTACAATTATCAATTTACTTTCCAAAAAATAATTTTTCAATTATTTCATAATTCTCTCACAATACTAATTCACTATTAATCTACATATTTTTTCTACAAACTATACTAAAACTAATATAAATAAAATTACTTTAATTAAAATAAAAATTAACGACCACAACTATTAATATTAATCTTTCAGAATAATTCGAATTGCACGAAATTCTCTTCAATGTAAATGAAAGGCTTTACTATAAAGCTTCATTCTGACATTCTAGATACACTTTCCAGTACATCTACTATGTTACGACTTATCTCATCTTAAATAATGAGAGCGACGGGCGATGTGTACATGTTTTAGAGCTATAATCACATTATCATAATTTAACAACATTACTTTCAAATCCACCTTTAATTACTACTTTCATTATAATATCCGTTTAAATAAACTTTATTGTAATCCATCTCCTACTTAGTCATAAGCTGCACCTTGACCTGACATAAATTCTAATTAAAAATTCAGAAAATTATTTCTCTTTAAAGATAATCTTACGACGGCGGTATACAAGCTGATATTACAAAACCAAATTTAATATAATGTGTATTATCAATTACAGGACAGATTCCTCTGAAAAGACTAAAACACCGCCAAATTCTTTAAGTTTCAAGAACTTAACTACTACTACTCAAGTGTATAATATTTACATTTAAAAATAATAGGGTATCTAATCCTAGTTTAATATTTAAATTTCAAAGCTTCATTATATGCAATAAATATATTCAATTTTCAATATTCCACCTACTAAAATCAATTATAATTCCTTTTAAAAAAAATTAACTTCAACACTAAGAACATTTATTTAAGTCCTACGTATAACCGCGACTGCTGGCACGACTTTTGTCAACCATATTTCAAATTACTAATTCTAAGTTTCCTTAATTATTAAAACCAAATACTGCGAATAATATTCTTACCCTTCAGATATTAATTATATTCACAAAAATTTACATGTAAATCATTCAAATAATAAATATTTAAGTAAGAATAAAACTTTCATAAAAACGTATAAAATATTGGTTCAATTATCTTATTTATATAAGAACACACAAGATGATATGTATAGTCAAAGGACCATCACACAACCCACCAAATTCCTTAAATTTCAATTATTTTTTCCAAATCTCTTCACAATTTCAATTTTAAATCACCAATCCTGCCACATCTCAACCCGTTGTCGTAACCAGTATCCATCCTTCATGCCCCCATCAACACGTCAAAGGACCATCACACAACCCACCAAATTCCTTAAATTTCAATTATTTTTTCCAAATCTCTTCACAATTTCAATTTTAAATCACCAATCCTGCCACATCTCAACCCGTTGTCGTAACCAGTATCCATCCTTCATGCCCCCATCAACACGTCAAAGGACCATCACACAACCCACCAAATTTCTTAAATTTCAATTATTTTTCCAAATCTCTTCACAATTTCAATTTTAAATCACCAATCCTGCCACATCTCAACCCGTTGTCGTAACCAGTATCCATCAACACGTCAAAGGACCATCACACAACCCACCAAATTCCTTAAATTTCAATTATTTTTTCCAAATCTCTTCACAATTTCAATTTTAAATCACCAATCCTGCCACATCTCAACCCGTTGTCGTAACCAGTATCCATCCTTCATGCCCCCATCAACACGTCAAAGGACCATCACAGGGTCCCTCCTATATCCCAGAGCAGGTGTGGCAGAAACCTTTTTAATTTTTTCAGGGAACTAATTCATCCCTATATCATTTTTACAGCCAGCAACATTTAAGTTCCATGTCTCCTTGGTTTTCTTTTAAATTAGAGTTCGAGGCCCCATTGCCAAAAACCTACCTTTTTACACCTTTTAAGTGTACCAAATACTGATAAAATCAGTATTTACCACATCGGAGTGAGTGAAACGAAATAAGCCTGGCCCTTTCCCCTTAGGGTCCCTCCTATATCCCAGAGCAGGTGTGGCAGAAACCTTTTTTAATTTTTCAGGGAACTAATTCATCCCTATATCATTTTTACAGCCAGCAACATTTAAGTTCCATATCTCCTTGGTTTTCTTTTAAATTAGAGTTCGAGGCCCCATTGCCAAAAACCTACCCTTTTTACACCTTTTAAGTGTACCAAATACTGATAAAATCAGTATTTACCACATCGGAGTGAGTGAAACGAAATAAGCCTGGCCCTTTCCCCTTAGGGTCCCTCCTATATCCCAGAGCAGGTGTGGCAGAAACCTTTTTAATTTTTTCAGGGGAACTAATTCATCCCTATATCATTTTTACAGCCAGCAACATTTAAGTTCCATGTCTCCTTGGTTTTCTTTTAAATTAGAGTTCGAGGCCCCATTGCCAAAAACCTACCCTTTTTACACCTTTTAAGTGTACCAAATACTGATAAAATCAGTATTTACCACATCGG